CCGAGAGAAATGGGTAAAAGAAATTTCCATCCAAGATTTAATAATTGGTCTATTCTTAGTCTAGGTAAAGTCCATCTTGTTGTGATAGAAATAAACAAGAACAAATAAGTTTTAGCTAATGTAATAAAAATACCAATTGTCGTTCCAAAGACTCTACCTACTTTATTTATTTCAAATAGCTCAGGAACGAATATGTAAGGAATAGAGATATTCCAACCCCCTAAGTAAAGAACTGTTACAAATAACGAAGATACTAATAGATTTAGATAGGAAGCAACATAAAATAACCCAAATTTGATACCCGAATATTCGGTTTGATAACCTGCTACTAATTCTTCCTCTGCTTCTGGTAAATCGAAAGGTAATCTCTCACATTCTGCTAGGGAAGAAATTAGAAAAATGAAAAACCCTATAGGTTGACGCCACAAATTCCATCCCCAAAAACCATATTTGGACTGGGCCTCAACTATATCAACTGTACTTGAACTGTTAGATAATCATAGTCGATGATAACATCACTGTTCCCATCGCTATTTCAGAACCGTACGTGAGATTTTCACCTCATACGGCTCCTCGAGGGCCATCAATAAATCTAAGGACCGAATTGATAGTATTTATATTGATATGTTTGTAGTATAATACTATATATCGATATCGATTGGAAATGAAATATATATTCTATATAGATAGAGTCAAAACCTATCGGAAGGTCCTGAATTAGACCAATGGAATTCTGTCTGCTATAATAACTCAAAAAGCACTTCTGAATTGATCTCATCCTTTAATAATTTGAATTTTTCTTTGTTGAGTAATAACTTAATCCTTCAATAAAATACTCTTTCTAGAGATATTAATAGATATTTCAACCCATTCTTTTTGATTACGAAAAAAAAATTATACATTAGTTCCTGAAAAATACCACGTTATCCCTATGAATATAGGAAAGAAGAAAAAGATCTTTTTTTTTTCGTTCCTATTCTTCTTTCTGAAAAAGGGGGGTTTCAAAAAAAGGATTATTTCGTTCCTGATAGTCATTTTTGAATCTGTGGATAGGAGCATACTCTGAATCGGAATTGTGGGTAGTACTACTTGATCATTTCTACTAACTTAAAGTCCCAATTATTATTCTTTTTATCTTATGTAAAAATTCTTTTGTAAGAATTCTTTTTGGATAATTTACATAAAAAATCTCCATTACTAATCCTTTATGTATTTTGGTGTTCCTAACCATCCACTGATTTTTGTTCAATCACCCGTTATGGTAATACATAGAAACCATAGTGAAAACTCTATACGGTTGATCTTTTGAGTTGAGCCCGCTTCAAGCCAGGATGACTAATCAACCAATCTTGGGGTAAAAGTCTTGCTTATATTTACTTTTTTTTTCTTGTACGTAGGAAATGAGACTCCATTTTTTTACTGCTAATTTCTAAGCTGTTTTCTTTCACTCATACAACTATCTGATTTAGGTCATCAAACTGAATGATGAATAAAAAAAGGGGATATCTATTCAATTTCTTTTCGAAAAAAAAAAAGTTTCTGTTTTAACGAATCGCACGTAGAGATATTGATAACACACAAAGAGTTAATGGTATTTCATAACTAATCGATTGAGCAGCGGCTCGTAGACCACCTAAAAAAGAATATTTATTATTTGATCCATATCCTGACATAAGAAGTCCAATGGGAGCAATACTGGAAATGGCAATCCATAAAAAAACACCGATATTGAGATCAGATAAAACAAGGTGATAACTAAAAGGAATTACTGAATAACTTAGTAAAATGGATATAACTGCTATGGATGGTCCTATACTGAATAAACGAGTATCTCCTCGAGATGGAAAAAGATTCTCTTTGAAAATAAGTTTTGTCCCATCTGCTAAAGCTTGAAGAATTCCCAAAGGACCGGCGTATTCGGGACCAATACGTTGTTGTATTCCTGCGGATATTTCTCTTTCTAACCACACAATTACGAGTACACCTATTGTGATTCCCAATACAAGAGTCAAAATAGGTAAAAACATCCCTATGATTCCATAGACTTCTTTTAAAGATTCCAATCTAGAAAAAGAATTTAGATCTTGTACTTCTGTTGTATCAATTATCATTTTAACGATCAACTTCTCCCATAATGATATCTATGCTACCTAGTATTGTCATAATATCGGCCAATTTCATTCTTTTAACTAACTGAGGAAGAATTTGCAAATTGATAAAACCAGGTGGACGAATTTTCCACCTCCAAGGAAAACCACTCCGATCTCCTATTAAAAAAATTCCCAATTCTCCCTTTGGGGCTTCAACTCTTACATAAAGTTCTTGCTTCGGCAATTCAAAAGTAGGAGAAGGTTTTTTACTAATGAATCGATATTCAAAATCATTCCATTCCGGATCCCTTTCTCTAGCAAAGCACCGGGTTTCTAAATTCTCATAGGGCCCCCCTGGAATTCCTTCCAGAGCTTGTTGAATAATTTTGATAGATTCCCTCATTTCACCGATTCGGACTAAATAGCGAGCTAATGAATCTCCTTCTTTTTGCCAATGGATTTCCCAATCCAATTCGTCGTAACATTCATAATGATCAACTTTACGAAGATCCCATTGGATTCCGGAAGCTCGTAGCATTGGTCCCGATAAACCCCAATTTATTGCTTCTTCTGGACCAATAATGCCTACTCCTTCAACTCGTTCTAAAAAAATAGGATTTCGCGTAATAAGTTTTTGATATTCAGAAACCGCTGTTAAAAAATAATCACAGAAATCCAAACATTTATCTATCCATCCATAAGGTAGATCGGCCGCTACTCCTCCGATACGAAAATAATTATGCATCATTCTCATACCGGTGGCAGCTTCGAATAGATCATATACTAATTCTCTTTCTCTGAAAATATAGAAAAAAGGAGTCTGTGCACCAATATCTGCCATAAAGGGGCCAAGCCATAACAGATGAGAAGCTATACGACTCAACTCTAACATAATTACTCGGATATAACTGGCTCTTTTAGGGACTTGAATATTTCCCAACTGTTCTGGTCCATTTACGGTTATTGCTTCTGTGAACATAGTAGCTAAATAATCCCAACGTGTTACATAAGGTAGATATTGTATAACTGTTCGATTTTCCGCAATTTTTTCCATTCCTCTGTGTAAATAACCTAATATTGGTTCACAATCAATAACATCTTCACCATCTAGAGTAAGGATGAGCCGAAGAACACCATGCATTGATGGGTGGTGAGGTCCCATATTGACTATCATGAGGTCTTTTCTTGTAGTTGTTACATTCATAGGTTCTTCCTCGATTCATTCTTTCATGAATTGCTGAAAATGAAAAGAAGTTCATTAAAATTCAAGATCGAATAAAAAAATAAAATCATTCCAATTCCTTTTTCACTTAACGAGTTTTTGACTCCCGAATATCCAGCTGACTAATTAATTCTTTATAACGTATTCTATTTTTCTTTGACAAATAAGACAGCAGTCGTTGGCGTTTTCCCAGGATTTTACGTAAACCTCTCTGAGATAAATAATCTTTTCGGTGCAATTCCAAATGTGAAGTCAGTCTTCGTATCTTATTGGTGAAACGAAATACTTGAAATTCAATGGACCCCCTGTTTTCTTCTTTTTCTTCTTGTGAAATAACTGAGATGAATGAATTTTTTACCATAAAACGGATTTTCTATCCTCTTTTTTTTTAATGGATTTTACTGATCAGTAAGAATAATGCTAGTCATTTTAATTTGGTATACACAATAATCTTAATTTCTTTATGAACTCTTAATTTTATCAAATAAAATGTCAAATAAAATGAATCAATCCAATTTTCTTTTCTCTTTTATTCGTATAGGAATACGAAAGGGTGATATATTTCTACATTTAGAAAAGAGAAAAGATTTTGGATCGAAATCTAATAATAAATAAAAAAAGAAAAAATAAGAAGATTCCGTTAATCATTTATAGATCTATTGGATATTGATAAATGCATTGAATTAGTATTCATGTATCAGACTGGAAGGTAAGACAATACATAGGTGCAACTCCTTTTTTCATATACCATACATATATGGTACAGAATATATATGAAAAACGCATAATTAACAAATTTGCAATCGTGGATACATATGTATCCTTATCATAGTGAAGCGGCCTCCATTATTGGTATCAAACCAATATCGATTCATACAAGAGAAATCTTCTAATCGATAATTAGGCCAAAGAAAGAACTTTAATTTCATTAGTTTCTTTTTATCAAAATGTTTTCTTTTATCCAAAAATTCACCCCAGTTTTTTACGTTGTTGCAAAATACTGGATTTTTATGAATACCATTTCTATTCCTCGAATTGAAACAAATTAGAATTCTTAATTCTCTACGTCTTTTAGTGGATAAAACCTTTTCGGGAACAAACAACAAATCATAATCATTTTTGTATCTATTTTCAGCCATTTTTTGATGTCTTGCAATGGATTTATCCAAATTCATCTTAGCAACATAGCTTTTTTCTCGGTATATTTGATTCATTTTGGGCTTACTCTTATGAAACAATGAAATATTTAGACTTTGATACATAATCAATTGTCCATCATTTTTTATAGACAAACGAATTGGTTCGATAATTAATATACCCTTTTTCATTAATTCGGTAAGAGTTAAATCCTTTTGAATAATCAAAATATCTAAACTCATTTCTCCCCTTTGAATAGAGGATATAGCAATTTCTCTTGGATTTATTAGTCTAAGTAGGAGACAATATATTTTGATATTATTGATCATTCTTTGATTTAAAGAATCATCCCATCTCAATTGAAAACGTAAATACCTTTTTAGGAAAAAATCAAGCTCTACTTCCGTGTTGCTCTTATATTCTTTTTTCTTTCTACGTTTTTTCATATCGGAGCTTGCATAATCTTCTCCAATATCTTTTTCTTGGTTTGAGAAAAGTGATCCAAGATTCGCTTGATTTTGTGCATCTGATTCAAGATTATCTCGAATTGCGGATTCTTTTTCTTCTTGATTTCGATTCTCTAATTCAATCGATTTTTTTTCATTCGAAAATCGAAAAAGATCCCTTTTGCTCTTTCTATTGATGTTTTTATTTTCACTAACATTTTCATTAAAATTTAAAAGAAGTAGTTGGATTGGTATGATCCACGGTTTCATAATATATGTATTATAAAGGATCACAAATTCTGGAAAGAACCAAAGGTTTAGATTTGATATGGGACGACTTAGTATTTCTTCATTCATTGCCATCCAATCAAAAAGATCTTTTTTTTTGTTGCATGCCATAATTCCTTCATTTTGGGAAATTTTAAGAAAAAAAAGACCTTTTTGATCCATTTTATCAATTATTTGATAATTATTAAACCCAGTCTTAGTATTTTTATTACCATTGGTATCGATATCAATCCAGGACTCAATATTGACTTTATTTCGAAGACAAAAATCGAAAATTCTCCAATCCAAATATTTTCTATCTGTAAATTTATCTAGATTTAGAATATCATCATCTTCGAAATTAATAGGGATAATACCTCCTGGCATATTAATTAATTTACCTTTTTTATATATCTTGTTGTAATTATAAGAGATCTCTTGTTTATTATTTAAACGTAATGGTGATACATAAATATGTGAATCCTTCTTATTTTCATAATTAATTGATTTATATGAGAAAAGCTCATATCCATAGTCTTTTTGAAGGTTATATTTTGAATTTGATAATGAATTGAATTCAAAATCATTTAATTTTTTGAAATTAGTTAATATTAATCGATCTTTTTCATCTGAATGCCTTTTGTTTAAATCTTTATTTTGCACTATACGTGTTTGATTGAATCTATTTCGCCATTTGTGTGGTACTAATCGATACCATCTAATCGGAGATAAATCATATTGATAATGAACCCTTAACCAGTTTTTCCATTGAATCATTTCCGAATTCAAAATATTTTTATGTTTTAATTCAGGATAAAAAATTCCTTGTGTTTCAAAATAATCCTTTATTTCATTTTTAAGAAAAAAAGATGTTCCGTGATATTGAAGGACATATCTTAACTTATACAAATTACAAAATTGCGTTTGATATAATTGGTAAAATACATATGCTTGTGAGAAGTAGGATAATAAAATCTTTGAATTTTGATTACTAATATCAGAAATTGATTTTTTTTTAGTCCAAATAAAACGAATTGTATTTTTAATAAAACGAGTTGTATTTTTATTAGTTTTAGCTATTTTTTCTTTATTTGTTTCATTATTGTAAATGGATTTATCGATCATTTTTGTTGAATTATCAAAAAAAAGTTGTGTAGTGATCCTCGGACTATTAATGATACAGATAAGTATATCTATGTATATCCTTTCAATTACAAATTTGAAAAAAGAATATGATTTACGGATTAATCGAACATTTATTCTTTTGAATTTCTTTAATTTCTGCCAAATCTTTTTTATTGATGCTAATAGTTTAGTAGGATAACTTATTTTATTAGAACTAATATTTATATTGATTTCCGCAGTTAAAAATCCTTTTTTCTTATCTTTTGTAATTTTTTCTATTTGATTCCTGATTGTGCTGGTTCTATCATCCAGGTCTTTCATTTTTTTTTCTGTCAATGAAGAATCTGTCAAATCCATAAATCGAATTTGAATGGACGATTCATTAATCATCCCATTGCTGATTACCCCATTTTTTTCTTTTTTAGTTTCACTCAATTCATCTATTTTTCTTAATCCAAATAATTGAATTGGGTTTCTTTTGGAAAGTTCTTTTTTTATTCCTTTTAAAAATAGAATGGTTTTCATGACCGATTTTTTTCTTTCTTTTGAAAGGTTTAAAAAAAGATTTATTCTTTCTTTTAAAACCTGTATAACTAAAAAAGGATTCTTTTGTAATTTGATAATTTTTTTTCTGAGTTCTTTAAAAATGGGTTCAAAAAATGAACGTTGTTTTCTGGGAGAACCAAAAGGAACTTCAGTTTCCATTCCCCAAACTGTTAAAAAACAAAAATCGTTTTTTTGCTCTTTATTTCTCAGCGGATCTTTCTGGGGGGGTGGCACCTTAGATCTGTGCCAAGGTTTAAGGTAAAAAGGAAATAGGATCTTTATCTGAATACCGTCTGTCAACCAATTTTTTGGAAATTCGGTTTCTGATAATTGAACACCATTATAGGTGCATTTAACATGCATTTCTCTATTCCAATCTTTTAAGTCCTCAGACCACTCGGGAAATTGAAATAATAACATACGGGCTATATTTTTACCTATTATCACTGAAGGGAATAGAATATATTTTCTAAGAAAAGATTGGGTTACTAATAGGAATCCTCTTATTGCTTGAGCAAATAAAACTCGATCCCAGGTTTGTGCTATTTCTATTCGTGCTTTCTCTTGTCTTTTGTATTCTTCTCTTTTGTCTTCCTCTTTTTTTTTCTCATTTTCTTTTTTCTTTTCCTCGGTATAATCCGAAATTCTTAATTCTGTTGTTTTTTTA